CGCCGAGGTATTTGTGCAAAGAGGTATAATCCATGTAATCGCACAAATTCAAAAAATGAAAAGATTGCCGATAATAATTATAAATATACGAACGAACCTTTTTTTTGTAATTCCTATGATGCAATTGGAGCTTATCGCCAGAAAAGAATAGATTTAGATAGTCCCTTGTGGCTCCGATGGCAACTAGATCAACGTGTTATTACTTCAAGAGAAACTCCCATTGAAGTTCACTATGAATCTTTGGGTACCTCTCATGAGATTTATGGGCACTATGTAATAGTAAGAAGTATAAAAAAAGAAGTTCTTTGTATATATGTTCGAACCACAGTTGGTCATATTTCTCTTTATCGAGAAATCGAAGAAGCTATCCAAGGGTTTTGCCGAGCCTACTCGTATGGTAACTAATCATATCGTATCTAAGCTAAGTAATTCTATGACACCTGTGTGATTTTTTATTTCTCCAGTTCAGCTAGGACCACAGTTCCTGAATTTCTATGCGAATCAAGATCGAGAAAAGCAAGTTTTCCACTCACTGACTCAAACCCATTGTCGAACTCCACTCAGCGGAATAGGGAGGTACTTATGGCAGAACGGGCCAGTCTGGTTTTTCACAATAAAGTGATCGATGGAACCGCTATTAAACGACTTATTAGTCGATTAATAGATCACTTCGGAATGGCATATACATCACACATCTTGGATCAAGTAAAGACTCTGGGATTCCGACAAGCCACTGCTACATCTATTTCATTAGGAATTGATGATCTTTTAACAATACCTTCTAAGGGGTGGCTAGTACAAGATGCCGAACAACAAAGTTTGATTTTGGAAAAACACCATCATTATGGTAATGTACACGCGGTAGAAAAATTACGCCTCTCTATTGAGATATGGTATGCTACAAGTGAATATTTGCGACAAGAAATGAATCCTAATTTTAGGATGACGGACCCCTTTAACCCAGTCCATATGATGTCGTTTTCGGGAGCTAGAGGAAATGCATCTCAAGTACACCAATTAGTAGGTATGAGAGGGTTAATGTCAGATCCACAAGGACAAATGATTGATTTACCTATTCAAAGCAATTTACGTGAAGGGCTATCTTTAACAGAATATATCATTTCTTGTTATGGAGCCCGCAAAGGCGTTGTGGATACTGCTGTACGAACGTCGGATGCTGGATATCTTACACGCAGACTTGTTGAAGTAGTTCAACACATTGTTGTACGTAGAATAGATTGTGGCACCACCCGAGGCATTTCTGTGAGTCCTCGAAATGGGATGATGCCGGAAAGGATTTTTATCCAAACATTGATTGGCCGTGTATTAGCAGACGATATATATATAGGACCGAGATGCGTTGCCACTCGAAATCAAGATATTGGAATTGGGCTTGTCAATCGATTCATAACCTTTCAAATACAACCAATACCTATTCGAACCCCCTTTACTTGTAAGAGTACATCTTGGATCTGCCGATTATGTTATGGCCGGAGCCCTACTCACGGCGACCTGGTTGAATTAGGGGAAGCTGTCGGCATTATTGCGGGTCAATCTATTGGAGAACCGGGTACTCAATTAACATTAAGAACTTTTCATACCGGTGGGGTATTCACAGGGGGTACTGCAGAACATGTGCGAGCCCCTTCTAATGGAAAAATAAAATTCAATGAGTATTTGGTTCATCCCACACGTACACGTCATGGGCACCCTGCTTTTCTATGTTATATAGACTTGTATGTAACTATTGAAAGTGAAAATATTATACATAATGTGACTATTCCACCCAAAAGTTTGATTTTAGTGCAAAATGATCAATACGTAGAATCAGAGCAAGTGATTGCTGAGATTCGCGCGCGAGCATACACTTTTAATTTTAAAGAGAGGGTTCGAAAACATATTTATTCTGACTCAGAGGGAGAAATGCACTGGAGTACCGATGTATACCATGCGCCAGAATTTACATATAGTAATGTACATCTTTTACCAAAAACAAGTCATTTGTGGATATTATCAGGAGGTTCGTGCAGATTCAGTGCAGCCCCCCCCTCACTCCACAAGGATCAAGATCAAACGAACGTTCATTCTCTTTTGGCTGAAGGACGATATTTTTCTAGCCTTTCATTAAATAATGATCAAGTGAAACACAAAACTTTTGGTTTAAATCTTTCTGATAAAAAAGAAAGAGGTATTCCTGATTATTTGGAATTGAATCGAATCATATATACGAGTCATTGCAATCTCATATTTCCTACAATTCGCCACGATAATTTTTTATTGACAAAGAGGCGAAGAAATCGATTCATCATTCCATTCCAATCGATTCAAGAACAGGAGAAAGAGCGGATGCACCGTCCCGGTATTTCGATTGAAATACCTATAAATGATATAAATGGTATTTTTCGTAGAAATAGTATTCTTGCTTATTTCGATGATCCTCAATACAGAAGAAAGAGTTCGGGAATTACTAAATATGGAACCGTAGGGTTGCATTCAATCC